CGTCAGAAGAATACCATATAAGCATTTCCACGCTCGTTAGAATTTTCTGAAAGGTACCTATCTCGGTTTCATATAAAAATATATATAGAATCCTTGAAAAAGACTTTTTTTTTCCTAAGAAAGAAAAGCTTACTGTCTTTGGGATCTGATGCTACACCGCTGCTCAATACCTTAGGGGATCGACTTTATTACATAAGTTGATTCCTAACTTTTATCTCATATCATGACATAAATAAGCAGTTCTTATTGGATCGGCATCGGCCAAAAACCTCGCGAATTGGTCTTTACGGTGCGTCCTCTATCAATTAGATCCTTTATCCATAGAATAAAGTATCTAGGCATATCTATTTCTTCATATTTCGATTTCTATGAAGTTTCTTTCTTTGCTACAGCTGATAAAAATCGTTTTTTTTTTTCACGATGCATATGTAGAAAGCCTATTTTTTTCGAGTATTTATTAGTGTATTTGCTCTTTCTTCCCCTTTTTCTTTCTATAGTCGAGATAGTCGCACGTAATGACAGATCACAGCCATATTATTAAAAGCTTGTGGTAAGAACGGGTTTCGTTCTAGTGCCCGAAAATAATATTCTAAAGCTTTTGTATGTTCTCCATTCCTTGTGTGGATAAGGCCTATGTTATAGAGTATATAGCTTCGATCATAGGGATCAATTTCCAGTCGCATAGCTTCATAATAATTCTGTAAAGCTTCCGCATAATTTCCTTCGGATTGAGCTGACATCCGTTACGGTCGTCATTCGATTCAAAGAATTCTCCGTTCCAGAAACGTACATGAGATTTTCATCTCATACGGCTCCTCCTTTATGTGCATAAAGAGAATAATACATGGAATCAAAAGAGATTGAAATATTCTCATTATGAACTGAATGGGGCTAATGTTTTTACAAGAAATCTCTAGCCAACCTTCCTGCAAAAGATCTTTTCTTAGCATCACGCGTATTGGTACTGGTACTAGATAAAATGTAAACTCCAACAATTTCTTTGTTCTCAACGCCCCTTAATTTCCAGGAATTAATCACTTCAACAGTCTTCGATGGTTATAAGGGTATCCAAAGTACGAACGAGATGGATGTTTGTTATCCCAACCATTCTTCTTAGTCCCGATCCCGATAAGGAAAAGGGGTAATTTATAACAAAGTTTTCGTGTTGTTGATTCCTAGGCGTAGCGCCTCTTCCCCTATGCCGCCTATTGGTACTAGTGTAGTAGGGTTGGCCTGCAATACAGAACCCATAGGTGTAACCTTTCGCTCAATACTAGAATCGATAATTAAAGCATCTGAGGCTGCATTAATCGGGGATACACGACAGAAGGAATTGTTTTATCTATAAACTTCACCTTCTACAAGCGTAGATTTTTTCAATAATCTTTTTTCGTTCTTTTCTATCCCGAATCATCTGTCTTTCTCCTAAGACCGAAAGCGGTAAATAAAAAACTAATCAAATCACACCATCTCGGTAATAGGTAAATGCCTCTTTTTCTCCTGAAGTTGTCGGAATTATTCGTAATAAGATATTGGCTACAATTGAAAAGGTCTTATCAATAAAATTTCCATTTATCCGCGATCTAGGCATAGGTAGAAATCAATTCTATAATTCTTTTCATTACCTCTCCGTGAGAAAAGGATCCCACAAACAAAGGAATTGTACAGTACGAAATAACATAAAAGCAAACTCATTAAAAAAAAAGATATGACCTTCGACGCCAAATTTTTCTTTTTGACAGGAGTCAATAAAAAATAAGAAATATTTGAATCCGATTCGATTTCATCCAAATGGAGTAGTATAAGAATTAAAGGAACTATTCCGATTTGATCGAAGTTGAAGAATCAAAGATTTTCTCCCGTGGATTAGGATAATTTGAGAAGTTTTTCTTAAATTATGATATGATCCAAAGAAGAAAAAGAATCGAATAATCGTTCTATGATGAAAATAGACTAACCCTCCGTTTTGTGCATAGCGAGTATACGCTTATACACTATACAATCAACTCTAAGAATCCCTGGGGATGATTTATGAATTTGGAATAGATTTACGGGTTAAGGGGTTGTTGTTGAGCGATCTAAAACCGGAAAGAAATTTGAGAATTCTTATGGAACTAACTTATGGAAATGGAATTCGAATTTAAAGATAATTATGATCTAAAGGTCTCCCAGAGTCTAAAAAAATAGACCGATCCGTTAATTCGTTCCAATTCATTGATTAAATCCGGTATAAATATCAGAAAAAAATAGGAGCGCCGTCTTGGTAAACAAGATATATATCTTTATTGTTTTTAACAGTTTTTCACAAAAAAAATTCTCCTTTTCTCCCAGGCTCGAAGGATAAATTCTTTCTTTGATGAAAAGCTTTCTATTTTTTTTTATAGTTAGAATGGATTCGATTGTCTGTACCCATCTAACAATCGAATATGAACAACTCGCTATTCACTCGGGTTCTCGGTCATAATCATTATGTAGGAGAGATGGCCGAGTGGTTGAAGGC